TGAACACGCAAATGTCCATCAAAAGTAAGTAAATACATCCGAAGCATATAAAATGCGGTTAACCCGGTTGTGAAACAAGCTATTATTGCGAAAATTGGTGAATACAACCAACTATCATTAAGAATTTCATCTTTAGACCAAAAACAAGCAAGAGGGGGAATACCACAAAGAGAAAGCGTACCCAATAAAAAAGTAATTCTTGTAATTGGAACATATCTTGTTAAACCGCCCATAAGAACCATATTTTGACTTTTATCTGGTGAATATCCAACAATAGGTTCCATTGAATGAATAATAGATCCGGATCCCAAAAACAATAAAGCTTTCGAATAGGCATGAGTAATCAAATGGAATAAAGCAGCTCGATAAGAACCTATACCTAGAGCTAACATAATATAACCCAATTGAGACATTGTAGAATAGGCTAAACTTTTTTTAATGTCTCCTTGAGCAAGAGCCAAAGTAGCTCCTAATAGTACTGTTATTACGCCTATTAAAGAAAGGAAGTTCATTATGTAAGGTATGACTATGAAAAGAGGAAGAAACCGAGCTACAAGAAAAATTCCCGCTGCTACCATGGTAGCGGCGTGTATAAGAGCCGAAATGGGAGTGGGTCCCTCCATGGCATCAGGTAACCATACATGAAGGGGAAATTGTGCAGATTTCGCAATTGCGCCGACGAATAATAAAGAGGCACACATAGTATCAAATAAAGAATTGACCTCATTATTATGGATCAAGTTTTTAACTATTTCGAACAAATCCCGAAATTCTAAACTGCCTGTTATCCAATAAAAACCTAAAATTCCTAATAATAGCCCAAAATCCCCTACACGATTAGTTACAAAAGCTTTTTGGCAAGCACTTGCTGCAATCGGTCGTGTAAACCAAAAACCTATTAATAAATACGAACACATTCCCACGAGTTCCCAAAAAATATAAATTTGTATCAAATTGGAACTAGTAACTAATCCCAACATAGAAGTATTGGAAAAACTCATATAAGCAAAAAATCTCAAATATCCTTGATCGTGAGACATATAATTGTCACTATAAATAAGAACCATAATTCCCGCAGTGGTAATTAGTATTGACATAATCGAAGTAAGTGGATCAATCAAGTATCCGAACTCTAACGAAAAATCATTATTGATGGTCCAAGACCATAGATATTGATAAATAAAACTTCCATTTATTTGCTGAATAGAAAGATTTACCGAAAAAACCATAGTTATACTTAGCATTAAAACACTAATAAAAGCCCACATACGACGAATATTTTTTGTTGCTGTAGGAATAAGCAGAAGCCCAAATCCTATTAACATAGTAACTGTAAGTGGAAGAAAGGATATTATCCCTGCATATTGATATGTATGTTCCATAAAAAAACAAATTTAATTTTTTTTTTTTTTTTTTTTCATTCTTATTAATTTGATTGTTTCCGATTCACCAATTCTTATCTCTTTCGAACAGAATATTAAAATTTTCGTCATTATACTACTACTATATTACTATTCTATTCTTTTTATCATATTCTGATAATTTATAACCTTACTATATTATAATAGAATAGTAATATAGTAGTAGTAAGGAAAAACTGTTATGCCAAAAACAGTGCTTAATTCGAATATGTGTCATAATATCCATCAATAATTCGAATCAATAAAAGGGATCTTCGGTTATTCTAATTCATTTATTTTGAGTAATTATCTAACCCGTCGGGGAACGGATTGATTGGATTTCAATAAGGAAAACTTATGTTTTTTGGAAATATTACGATATTCCTTACTTCGTATAGAACTGAAATTGAAAATTGACTAAGGTTATCTTTCTCAGGGAATGGAATGTCTTGTTTAAGAGATTAACTACTAATTCTAATAAAATTAGAATTGAAATTGCGGGGAGGGTACTCTGAACTTAATCATTAATCAATTAATAGATAATAGAAAAAAAAAAAAATTCTTTTACTTATACTCTCTTCTATTTTTTTTTATCCCCATATATGTAATATGTGATGGGCACGTATATATATATATATTTGTATTCTTGTATTTTGTATCTTATGTTATGAAATTGATTATCCACGGTATAAGTATGGATAATGACTAAAAAGAATGATCTATTTTGAACAATACATGTCTTTCACATACAACGATAAAAATGAGTACTTCCTTTTGAATGGCGGTTCCAAAAAAACGTACTTCTATGTCAAAAAAACGTATTCGTAAAAATATTTGGAAGAAGAAGGGATATTTAACTGCAGTAAAAGCTCTTTCTTTAGCGAAATCGATTTCCACCGGGCACTCAAAAAGTTTTTTTGTGCGCCAAACAAGTAATAAGTAATAAAGTATTGGAATGATCTGAATCGACATACCAGAAAGAACTTAAACTTTTAAAATTCAAGACGAACGATTCACATTAATTAATGTATTGAACTCCTCAATATTAGTTAGAACTAGCTTCCATGATATGTAGAATAATAATTCTTCCGTCTATCGGGCAAGTATTATTATTTTTATTTTTCGTTATACTACACTCTATGTAGTATATTTTATAGTTAATGTGAATTCGCGAGATAATTATTTTTTTCAATCTCTACCAATTAACCTTTCTAGTGGGAAAGGTTAATTGGTAGAGATTGAAACTCTTTTCTTATATGTCTAGCCTAAACCCTAATTGTATTTAGTTGTATTTAGTAAATGGTATCAAAAATTAAAAATTATGGGCACAACAAATAGTATTAATACTTAATGATACTAAGGTATCGAAATAGTTAAAAAAATTCCTTGGATTTAGTGATAAAATTGTGATACATATTAAATATAAATTTAATTTCAATATTTTATTATTGAGAAAACAAATTTTTGTTATAATTCGTTTATTTTATTTCGTGGATTCAAAAAAAAAACATAGAAAAGAGGACAATTTTTAGTTCTATACCTCAACTGAGAGCAAAACTGTCGAGTTCTAACCCTTCCAGGAGAACTCCGTTTCTAGTACGTGAAAGTTGATTGTTAAAATTGAATCCTACGGCGATACTAACTAAGGGTTATTGAACATTCACATATTCATTTTTAAACTTAAACGAGCTTTATTCATCGATTCTAAAGAGCTTCCTAAACTATATTTAATATTGAATCCTTGAACCCTTGAATCTCGACGACTCAACATGAAGTGACTATTATTTATTATTATTTCAAGTAAGCCGCCATGGTGAAATCGGTAGACACGCTGCTCTTAGGAAGCAGTGCTAGAGCATCTCGGTTCGAGTCCGAGTGGCGGCATCCCCTAAAAGGGACATAATGGATCCTATAATGTATTTAATTCCCGATTTAAATGCTGTAATGGGGCCCCTTTTATGATATTTGTGACTTTAGAACATATATTAACTCATATCTCTTTTTCGATCATTTTAATGGTGATTACCATTCATTTGATGGCCTTATTAGTCCACGAAATCGTAGGATTACGTGATTCCTCGGAAAAGGGGATGATAGTTACCTTTTTTTCTATAACAGGATTATTAGTTATTCGTTGGATTTATGCGGGGCATTTCCCACTAAGTAATTTATATGAGTCATTAATTTTCCTTTCATGGAGTTTCTCCATTATTCATATGATTTCTAAGATTAAGATACGGAACAAAAAAAATTATTTAAGCGCAATAACCGCACCAAGTGCTATTTTTACCCAAGGTTTCGCCACGTCAGGTCTTTTAACCGAAATGCATCAATCTGCAATATTAGTACCTGCTCTACAATCTCAGTGGTTAATGATGCACGTAAGTATGATGTTATTGAGCTATGCAGCTCTTTTATGCGGATCATTATTATCGGTTGCTCTTCTAGTCATTATATTTCGAAAAAACATCGATATTTTTTGTAAAAGAAAAAATTTCTTAATTAAGTCATTTTTCTTTGGCAAGATCGAATACTTGAATGAGAAAAGAAGTGTTCTTAAAAACACTTTTTTAATTTCATTTCAAAATTATTACAAATATCAATTGACTCAGCGTTTGGATTATTGGAGTTATCGTGTCATTTGTTTAGGATTTACCTTTTTAACCATAGGCATTCTTTCTGGAGCAGTATGGGCTAATGAGACATGGGGATCTTATTGGAATTGGGACCCCAAGGAAACTTGGGCATTTATTACTTGGACCATATTCGCGATTTATTTGCATACTAGAACAAATCAAAGTTTACAAGATACGAATTCGGCACTTGTAGCTTCTATAGGATTTCTTATAATTTGGATATGCTATTTTGGGATCAATCTATTAGGAATAGGTCTACATAGTTATGGTTCATTCACATTAACATAACTCTAATTGAATAAACTAATAAACTGTATGAATAATACATAAAAAGATTGATTGTCTTATATATTAATATATAACAAAAGTTTGTGCGAGTTTTTGAGAACCATTTGGCTTAAGGAGTCAAATGGTTCTCAAAAACTCGAGAGGCATCTCATTACAATTTTAATTCACTTCCTTTTTTTTTTTCTTTAGTGAAAAACTATCTAGAAAAATAATTAGATAGGATAGCTTGTACCTTGTCAACCGACAACAAGAGAACTAAATCGGGATAAATACCAATCCCTATTACGGGTAGAAAGATACAGATCGAAACAAATAGTTCTCGTGGTCCAGAATCGACAAAATTATAGTTTGGAACATTGAATAGCTTGTATCCGTAAAACATCTGACGTAACATAGATAATAAATAAATGGGAGTTAATATCATTCCAATTGCCATTACAAAAGTAATTAGAACTTTTGGCATTAAAAGATATTTTGGGCTGGTAATAATTCCAAAAAATACTACCAATTCTGCGACAAAACCACTCATTCCTGGCAATGCAAGAGAAGCCATCGAGAAACTATTGAACAGGGTAAATATTTTTGGCATTGGGATAGATATCCCCCCCATTTCATCGAGATAAACAAGACGTATTCTATCACAACTCGTTCCCGCCAAGAAAAAAAGTGCAGCGCCAATAAATCCATGAGAAAGTATTTGTAAAATGGCTCCGTTTAGTCCCATGCCGGTTATAGAACCAATTCCTATAATTGTGAAACCCATGTGAGATACGGAAGAATAGGCTATTCTCTTTTTAAAATTGCGTTGACCGAAAGAGGTTGAAGCTGCATAGATTATTTGCATTGTTCCCATTATTACAAACCAGGGAGAAAATATGGAATGAGCGTGGGGTAATAATTCCATATTGATCCGAATCAATCCATATGCTCCCATTTTTAATAAGATTCCAGCTAGAAGCATACATGTACTGTAATGTGCCTCTCCATGGGTATCTGGTAACCATGTATGTAGGGGTACAATCGGCGATTTGACAGCATAAACAATAAGGAAACCCAAATAGAATATTATTTCTAATGCCACAGGATATGATTGATTAGCTAATCTTTCGAAATCTAATGTCGGTTCATTGAAACCATATAAGCCCATACCGAGAACTCCTATTAATAGAAAAATGGAACCCCCCGCAGTGTACAAAATAAACTTTGTAGCCGAGTACAGACATTTCTTTCCCCCCCACATGGATAAAAGTAAGTAAACCGGAATTAATTCTAATTCCCACATGATGAAAAAAAGTAAAAGGTCCCGAGAAGAAAATGATCCTATTTGACCACTGTACATTGCTAACATCAGAAAATAGAACAATCGGGAATTTCGAGTAACTGGCCAAGCCGATAAAGTAGCTAAAGTGGTGATAAATCCTGTCAGTAAAATAGGTCCTATGGAAAGCCCATCGATTCCCAGTCTCCAGTGAAAATTTAAAATATTTATCCATTTAAAATCTTCTTCCAATTGGATTAATGGATCGTCCAATCGGAAATGGTAACAGAATGCATAAGTCGTTAGAAGGAGTTCTAATAAACATATACAAATAGTATACCACCGAAATACCTTATTCCCCCTCATGGGGGGAATCAAAATGGAAGAACCCGCGAATACCGGCAAAACGACAAGTATTGTTAACCAAGGAAAATAACTCGTGATAAAGACAAGATACGCTTTGACCAGAAAAGCCCGTGCTCGAAATAATATATATATATATATATATATATATTCTAATGTTATAGAAATGTTATAGAGTAGGGGTTTTTGTCGGTAAAAAGGAATCAAATGATTCAAATGGAGTTTTTTGTAACGTATCAATCAATAAGATAGACCCATGCTGCGAGTTGTTTCATGCCATAAATAAACACGGACACTCAAAAAATCCGTTGGGCAAGCGGATTCACATCTCTTACAACCTACACAATCTTCGGTTCTTGGCGCAGAAGCAATTTGCTTAGCTTTACATCCGTTCCAAGGTATCATTTCCAATACATCCGTGGGGCAGGCTCGTACACATTGAGTACACCCTATACATGTATCATAAATTTTTACTGAATGTGACATTGAAACTATAAATTCAAGTTTTAAACATAAAAAATTTCCGACCTGGTATGGTAAAATCTCTAGTAAATAAATTAATTATATATTTATATTGTAGACACCAGACGAATCAGTGATTTATATCTATTTTTTTTTTTTGAATCAATATATTTCTGAATCTGTTCATGAAAAAGTGCCAAGAAACTTTGATTTACGTTTCAACAATCACGGTTATATAATCCGCGCATATGAATTCTAATTGGTCAACAATCCAATATTGAATATTAATAGAATTATTATAAAGAATTCTAATTCTATTATTACATAATGAATGATTACAACTAATTATTCAACAAATTCGATTGATTGATACGAGTTGATTTTATGTTATGATGGATCGAGGAAACAATAGCTAGCCCAATAGCTGCTTCCGCAGCTGCAATAGCTATGACAAAGATTGAGAAAATGTCTCCTTTTAATTGGCGACTATCAAATAAATCAGAAAATGTTACGAGATTTATATTAACCGAATTTAGTATAAGTTCAAGACACATAAGCGCTCTAACCATGCTTCGACTTGTGATTAATCCATAGATACCGATAGAAAATAAATAGATACTCAAAAAAAGTACATGCTCGAACATCATCAACTAACTCCTCATCAATCTTGATTCATTTTAATATGAACAACAATTCGACTGATTTAATTGACTAGAATAGAACAATTAAAGAACAAAATAAGAAGGTATTGGCAATAGATTTAACTAAAAACTTTAAACTTTCTATTTTTTTTTTTTATTTCTTTTAAATTTTGATACATTTTTGAATTCTAAGTATTTTTTATTGACGAGCCATAGTAATTGCACCTATTAAGGAAACTAATAGAATTATAGAAATGAGTTCAAACGGAAGATAAAAATCTGTTGATAAATGAATCCCAATTTGTTGAACGTTAATTATTAGGTCCTGTTCTAGAATCTGGTTTGGTCTTGTAGTCCAAAGAATTCCGTACCATGACGTATCCGGGATAGTAGTAATTAGTGAAAAAAGAATACTTATACAAACCAGTGAAGTGACCCCATCTCCGACAGTCCAAAGACTGGAATCATTGGAATATTCTGAACCATTCATGAACATTACAGCAAATATGATTAAGACATTTATGGCTCCCACATAAATAAGGAGTTGTGCAGCAGCTACAAAATAGGAATTCGATGGAATATATAATAAGGATATACAAACAAGAACCAATCCCAACGAAAAGGCAGAATAAATTGGATTGGTAAATAAGACTACTCCCAGACCCCCTAATATAATAACTGATCCCAGAAATACTACAAGAATATTATGTATTGGTCCAGATAAATCCATTATGTATAAAATAAGAAATAAATAAGTCTAAAGATTTCATGACCTTACTGAATAGTCCAGGAAGGGAAAAGAGCTTACCCCGGTTTTTATTATATATGAAAGTATATATGATACGTTCCTAAATTTAAATTTAAATGTAGTTTAATGTAGTATAGATTAATGTAAATATAGATAAAGTTATTAAACCAATCCTACTTCTTTTTTTTTTTTTTTTTATCTGAGAAAGAAAAGAGTAGTTTATATTTTCTATTTTGAAATCATCACTAAAAATATATTTTCAGTTTCAATCAAACAGTGATTCTCAACAATTAATAGTTATTATTTATAGTTACTGACTAACTAAAATGAAAAAGCTTGTATCCTGTCCTTTCTATCAAAATACAAAATACCAAAACAAGATCTTAGTAATTGGTAATCGTTCTTGAATCGAGGAATTTTTCTTTGTATATTTTGATTTGAGTCGAATTCATAATGGTTTGAATTGTGTAATCACCAATTATTGACATTGGTAACCGACCCAAAGTAATTTGATTATAATTCAATTCGTGACGATCATAAGTAGAAAGTTCATATTCTTCAGTCATTGATAAACAGTTTGTTGGACAATATTCGACACAGTTACCACAAAATATACATACACCGAAATCAATACTATAATTAAGCAATTGTTTCTTTTTAATATCTCTTTCAAATCTCCAATCAACAACGGGTAGATCTATAGGGCATACACGAATACATACTTCACAAGCAATACATTTATCAAATTCAAAATGGATTCGACCGCGGAAACGCTCTGATGTGATCAATTTTTCATAAGGATATTGAATAGTTATAGGTAAACGATTTGTGTGGGATAAGGTAATTATGAAACTTTGACCAATGTACCTTGCAGCTCGTATTGTTTGTTGACTATAATTCATGAACCCAGTCACCATAGGAAACATATTGTATATGTGATGAAGAAGTTGATGTTTTTTTTTTTTTTCTTGTTTGAGGGAGGTTATGAGTATAGAATATCGTTATCGTATTCTGTTATTTATAGTGAAACAAGTTGGAAAGAAGTTGTCAATAATAGATTACCTAGAGAAATAGGTAAAATAAATTTCCATCCAAGATTTAATAGCTGGTCCATTCTCATCCTAGGTAAAGTCCATCTTGTTGTGATAGAGATGAACAGAAACAAATAAGCTTTAGCTAATGTAATAAAGATACCAATTGTCATTCCAAAGACTCCATTTATTCCGAAAGATTCAGAAATGGATATGTACGGAACAGAGAAATTCCACCCGCCTAAATAAAGAACTGTTATAAATAATGAAGAAACTAATAGATTTAGGTAAGAAGCAACATAAAATAAACCATATTTTATACCCGAATATTCGGTTTGATAACCTGCGACTAATTCCTCCTCCGCTTCTGGTAAATCAAAGGGTAATCTCTCACATTCTGCTAGAGAAGAAATGAAAAAAACTATAAACCCTATGGGTTGCCGCCACAGATTCCACCCCCAAAAACCATATTTTGACTGTGCCTCAACAATATCAACTGTACTTGAACTGTTAGATAATCATAGTTGATAATAACATTAATGTTCCCATCACTATTCCAAAACCGTACATGAGATTTTCACCTCATACGGCTCCTCTATGGCCACAAATAAATGTAAGGACCTGTTCGGTATTATCGATATCCTTCTAGGGTAGATACAATAAAATACATCGGAGAGTCCCCAAAATTAAACCAATGGAATTCTGTCTGCTAAAATCAATAAAAAAGGCGCTTTCGAATTGATCTCATCCCTTATAATGAAAATAAATCTTTGTTCGGTAATAATTGAATCCTTCAATAAAATACTCGTTATATCAATCAATAGGTTATATCAATCAATAGATAGAAAGAATTAGTCACTAGTTCATGAATCATAACTAATAATAATTCCACATGTACATGTATGGATACATATATATATATATATATATGTAGGAACGAAAAAAAAAGAAGATCTTTATTTATTTTTCCATTCTATTATTGCATTCTATTTCTTTTGTTCTTATTCTTCTTTCTCAGAAGAGAGTGCTCTTCAAAAAAAAATGTATTAATATAATAATAAAGGATTAATTCGTTCTTAAATAGTCATTTCTTTATTCAGTGAATAGGAGCATACTCTAGATTGAAATCGTGGGGAAGTACTGCTTGATCATTTCTACCAACTTAAAGCCCCTATTATGATTCGTTTTATGCGAAAAAACCTATTTTTTTGATACCTTACATTATCTCCATTACTAATCCTTTGTGTACCTTGGTGTTCCTAACCGTTCACTGATTTTTGATTGATCCCCGATATGGTAATATATACAAGACAGTAGTAGAAACTCCATACAGTTGATCTTTTGTCCCCGCTTCAAGATATGATGACTAATCAAAGAATCTTGGGATAAACAGTTTTCACTGCTTATGTTTACTTTCACCTTGTTTCTTGTATATAGGGAATGAGATTTTATCCTCTTACTACAAATTTATAAGCTGTTTTGTTTCACTCATATAACTATTTGGTTTAACTCATTGACCTGAATGAAATGAATGATGAATAAAAAAAAATGAAGATATCTATTCAATACATTCAGCTTCTTTCCTTTATTTCATTTCTGGGAGAGGTAAAAGTTCATGTTCCAACGAATCACACATAGAGATATTGATAATACACATAGAGTTAATGGTATTTCATAACTAATAGATGGAGCAGCAGCTCGTAGACCACCTGAAAAGGAATATTTATTATTCGAGCCATATCCTGATATAAGAAGCCCAATAGGAGCAATACTTGAAATGGAGATCCATAAAGAAACACCTATACTGAGATCGGCTAAAACAAGTCGATATCCAAAAGGAATTACTAAATAACTTAGTAGAATTGATATGACCGCTATAGACGGTCCGACACTAAACAAACGAATATCCCCCCTAGATGGGAGTAGGTCCTCTTTGAAAAGTAGTTTAGTCCCGTCTGCTAGAGCTTGAAGAATTCCCAAAGGGCCGGCATATTCAGGCCCAATACGTTGTTGTATCGCTGCAGATATTTCTCTTTCTAACCATACAATTACTAGTACCCCTACTGTGATTCCCAATATAAGGGTTAAAACGGGGACAAACAGCCAGATGAATCCATAGATTTCTTTTAAGGATTCTAATTTAGAAAAAGAATTGATAGCTTGTACTTCTGTCGTGCCAATTATCATTTCAACGATCAACTTCTCCCATAATGATATCTATACTACCCAGTATCGTCATGATATCAGCCAATTTCATTCTTTTAATTAGCTGAGGAAGAATTTGCAAATTCATGAAACCGGGTGGACGAATTTTCCATCTCCAGGGAAAAACGCTATTATCTCCTATCAAATAAATTCCTAATTCTCCTTTTGGGGCTTCTACTCTTACATAAAGCTCTTGTTTCAACAATTCAAAATTGGGTGAAGGTTTTTTACTAATGAATCTATATTCAAAATCATTCCATTCGGAATTTTTTGCTCTATCAAAGCGCCGAACTTCTAAATTCTCATAGGGTCCCCCGGGAATTCCTTCTAGAGCTTGTTGAATAATTTTTATGGATTCTTTCATTTCGCCGATTCGTACTAAATATCGAGCTAATGAATCTCCTTCTTTTTGCCATTGAACTTCCCAATCGAATTCATTGTAACATTCATAATGATCAATTTTACGAAGATCCCATTGGATCCCAGAAGCTCGTAACATTGGTCCTGATAAGCCCCAATTTATTGCTTCCTCTCCGCCAATAATGCCCACTCCTTCAACTCGTTCTAAAAAAATGGGATTCCGTGTAATAAGTTTTTGATATTCAACAACTCCTGTTAAAAAAGAATCGCAGAAATCCAAACATTTATCTATCCATCCATGAGGTAGATCGGCAGCGACTCCTCCGATACGGAAATAATTATGCATCATTCGCATACCTGTGGCAGCTTCGAATAGATCATATAGCAATTCTCTCTCTCTGAAAATATAGAAAAAGGGAGTCTGTGCACCGATATCCGCCATAAAAGGCCCAAGCCATAACAAATGAGAAGCTATACGACTCAGCTCCAGCATAATTACTCTAATATAGCTGGCCCTTTGAGGTACTTGAACATTTCCCAGTTGTTCTGGTGCATTTACCGTTATTGCTTCTGTAAACATAGTAGCTAAATAATCCCAACGTGTTACATAAGGAAGATATTGTATAATTGTTCGGTTTTCCGCTATTTTCTCCATCCCTCTGTGTAAATAGCCCAATATGGGTTCACAGTCAATAACATCTTCACCATCGAGAGTAACGATTAGTCGAAGAACGCCATGCATTGATGGGTGGTGAGGACCCATATTGACTATCATCAGATCTTTTCTTGTGGCCGGTACAGTCATATCTTTTCTTCCCTAATTCATTATTCCATTAATTTCATTTCTCCAAATTTATAAAAATAATAATATAAAAATGAAAATATAATAACAACAAAAAATTCAAACGAATCTTCGAATTAACGGGTTTTTGGTTCCCGAATACCCAACTGACTAATTAATTTCTTATAACGTACTTTATTTTTCTTTGATAAATAAGTCAGCAGTCGTTGACGTTTTCCCAGAATTATTCGTAGGCCTCTTTGCGATAAAAAATCTTTTTTGTGCAATTCCAAGTGCGAAGTAAGCTTACGTACCTTATTGGTGAAATTGAATACTTGAAATTCAACAGACCCTTTGTTGTTTTCTTCTTTTTCTTCTTGTGGAATAACCGAGATGGATGAATTTTTTACCATAACAAAATTCTTAAACATCTTTTTCTTTTTTCTTTCTTTTTTATTTTATGAATTTTACCGATCAGGAATAATAATTATTATATTATGATGATGCCAGCCATTTTAATCTGGTATACACAAAAGCTTGGATTTAGATTTATTCATATACTATATATTTAATATTTATATATTTTTTTTTTGATTCTATCCAAACCAAATTTTCTGTTTGAAAGAAAATGGGTTTGGTTTGGATAGAAAGAGATATAATACATTTACACATTTATAATATAAATATAATATATAAATATAATATAAAAGAGAATTATTTCTTTGTATCTAAGAACATTCTGTCAATTTATTATTCCTAGAGCCAATTGAATTAATATGCCATTAAATCCGTATTATATTATGTACCAAAATGTAACACAACGTATGCGTACATATTTCTACATCTACCGAATATGTCATGCGATATACAGACAATATAATATCCCATTCATTAACTAATTCTGAATTTTGGATACATATGTATCCTCGACATACTGAAACGACTGCCGTTATTGGTATCAAACCAATAGCGATTCATACAAGCTAAATCTTCTAATCGATAATTGGGCCAAAGAAGCAATTTGAATTTAATAAATTTATTTGCATCTCTATTAAGATGCTTGTCCTCATTCAAAAATTGTCCGCAGTTTCTTATCTTGTTTTCTTTGAAAAATACTGGATTTATATCTAAAAGATTCCAATTCCAGAAATTGAAACAAATTAGAATTCTGAATTCTCTACAACGTATAGGAGATAGAATCTTTTCTGGAACAAGGAAATTATAAGGATTTTTTTTTTCATTCACAAGCATATTGCTATGTTGTCTAATGGATCTGTCGAAATTATTCTTATCAACATATCTTTTTTTTATGCGTTTTCTATTAGTTTCAGTTTGTTCTTTACTCTTATCGACCAATGAAATACTTATGGTTTGATAAATAATAAATTGTCCATCCCTTTTTATAAATAAACGAATGGGTTCAATAATAAATATTCTTTTTTTTATCAATTCTGTAAGAGCTAGATCTTTCTGAATCAGCATTACATCCAGACGAATCTCTTCTCTTTGAATCGAGGATATAGCAATTTCTTTTGGATTTGTCATTCTAAGTAGGATACAATAGACCTTGATATTATTCATCATTATTTGATTCAAGGGATCATCCCATCTTAATTGAAAAATGAAAAATTTTTTCAAGAAGAAATCTAATTCTGCTTCCTTGTTGCTCTTGGATTTTTTTTTCTTTCTACGCTTTTTAATGTCTGATCTCGCATAATCTTCTTCAACATCTTTTTTTTTTTTTTGTTTTCTTAGATCTGATCCAAGACCGCTTTGGCCCTGTTGTTCGTTTTTTTCTTGGTTGGAATTTTCTAATTCAAGATATTCTTTTTGATTGGATGATAGATTAGGATTCTTTTTTTTATTTACAGTAATGTTTTTATTTTTATTTTGACTACTATTTTTATTTCTTTGGAAATCTAAAAGAAGTAATTTGATTGGTATAATCCAGGGTTGAATCTTATATGTATAAAAAAGTAGCACAAATTCTGTGAACAACCAAGATTTTAGATTTGATATCTTACGATTACGATAGAATCTTTCTTGATTCATTCCTATCCAATCAAAAAATAAACTTTTTTGATTGGATGGGTTGATTTCTTGATGAATCGAAATATCTTTTTTTTTTATTTTTTGATACTTATTAGTTTCAGTCTTAGTATTATTATTAATCTTGGTGCTGACATGCGTATTGGTCCAAGTCTCAATATCAATATTCTTTCTAATACAAAAATGGAGAATTTTCCAATTAAAATATTTTCTATCCAGATTTGGATTCGTATCAATAATATATCTTTCTTCTAGATAATCACTAATAGCTGGATTTATTAATACATAAAATGAGTCGGGTTTCAGTGTATTAAAATTATATGAATATGGAATTTCTTGGTTACCGTTTACTTTTAATTTTGATCCATAAATATATAAGTCCTTATCCTTCTTATCCCCATAATTCATATATTTTTGTGATAAAAGATCATATTTGTAGTGTTTTTTAAATTTTTCTTTTTTATTTTCCAATGAATCCACTGCATAATAATTTTCTTTCATGTAATGATTCATTTTTTCTTTTTTATATGAATCAAATTTCATTTTAATTGAGTCTTTATTTTGAATCGTACGACGTTGATTGACTCTATTTCGCCATTTTTTCGGTTCCAATTGATACCATTTGGTCTGGGATAAATTGTATTGATAATGGCCCTTTAACCAGTTTTTCCATTCATTCATTCCATACTTTTGAATTTTATTATGCCTTGATTTGTAATCAAATATTCCTCGTTTTATACAATAATCCTTGATTTTATCCCTAAGATTAAGATGATGATAGGTACCGTGATTTTGAAGTACGGATCTCAAGTGATACTTGTTAAATAATTGGGTTTGTGATAATTTGTAAAATACATATGCTTGTGACAAGGAAGATAAGTCGCAATGACTATTTAAATTCTTATTATTAATATTAGTATTAGAAAACGACCTTTTTATAGTCGAAATAAAGTTCATTGTATTTTGATTTGTTTCATCATTGTAAATGGATTTATTGATCATTTTTTTCTTTGAATCAAAGAAAAGTTGTGCATTGATCCTTGGAATCTTAATTGTACATAGTAAAATATCTATGTATATTTTTTCAATAAACGATTTCAAAAAAAAAATGGATTTTCGTATTAATCGGATATTGTTTCTTTTGAATAGATGCCAAATATATTTCTGTGATTCCGATCTTTTATCGTCATAATCATAGGTTAGAACTATTTGTTTATTGTCTTTTGTTATTTGTTTTATTTGATTCCTGATTGTGATTATCTTATCAGAAAGATCTTTCATTTTTTTTTCTATGAGTAAATAATTTGTCCAATTCATGGATCGATTTTGAATGGTCGATTCATTATCATTATTATTGATTTTTGAATCTTTTCTGTTTTCATTTGGTTCATATACTTTTACTTTACTAAATTCAAATAATAAAATTGGGTTTATTTTTTCAAGTTCTTTCATTATTTGTTTTATAACTAGAACTATTTTGATGATCCACCTTGTGTGTTTTTTTTTTGAAATTTGTAAAGACCATTTTATTCTTTCTTTTAAAAATTTTAGAATTATAAAAAATTTATTTTGAACCTTTCTAATTGTTCTTTCGAGTTCTTTAAAAACGGGTTCAAAAAAAGAAGGTTGTTTTCGGGGAGAACCGAAGGGAAGTTCCGTTTCCATTCCCCATATTGTTAAAAACAAATTTTTTTTTTTTTTCATCAAATCTCTATGATGAGACCATACCTTAGATCTTCGCCAAGGTTTCAGACAGAAAGGAAATATAATCTTTATCTGAATCCCATCTGTTAACCAATTTTTGGGAAATTCTGTTTCTGATAATTGAACACCATTATAGGTGCATTTAACGTGCATTTCTCTATTCCATTCCTGCAAATCCTCGTACCACTCGGGGAATTGGAATAATAACATACGGCCCATATTTTTAGCTATTATCAATAAAGGTAATATCATGTATTTTCTAAGAAAAGATTGGGTTAATAACATCGCACCTCTTATTGCTTGAGCAAATATAATGGTATCCCAAGTTTCTGATATTGTTATCCGGTCGTTTTCCTCTTTTTTATCTTTGTCTTTTGCTTCTTTCTCCTCAAAATAAGAAATTTTAAATTCCGATTCTCTACCGACCCAGTTTCGAAAAATGATATTTGTAATTTCAGAAATATCAAAGGAAGAAAAAAAAGATGTTTTGTCTATTCGATCCAAAAAAAGTGGGGAATGCACATTTGCTTGAAACATTTCCCAAGTAACCGTTTTGCGTCTTTGAGCACGCATGGATCCTTTTATTATATCTCGACGAAAATCCGATTGTTGAGAGTAACGTATCAAAGACACTTCTTCTTCTTGATCACTATTACTAGTATTATTACTACTAGTAACAGAATTTATATTCTGATCGTTATCAGTATAAATTACCACAGTTTTTGATTTTCTTGAACGAATCTCATGATCTTCTATTGATTCTTCCTCATTTTCTTCTTCCAGCTCCTCAAAATCATCGGTCAATTTGTATGACCAGCGAGAAACCTTTTTACTTATTTCTTCTATTCCAATTGTTGTTTGATCATTTGGATACGTTCTAATTACATTAAATACAAATTTGAAAGATTTGTATTTATTTTCTGAATCAATTATTCTTTGTTCTGTCAATAAATAAAAAAAATCTTTTAAATTAAAACTAGGTTCGGACTCAAAAAAGAATTCGCCCATTGAGGTTAAGGAATTGCCAATATCATTCAATAATGATTCCCTATTAAACGGATTTTTTTGATGTTCCAATTTTTGGGAATTATTAGGAAGTAGATCATGAATCTTATTTACCAAAAAAATTTCTATGGAATCCTCTTTAGATTCTATGGAATCCTCTTTAGAAATGCTTAAATTTTTTATGTTTACGCGTGAATAAAGTTTTTTCATTGTTCCACGATAGGGTCCATTCAAAAAAGGATCATACGTTTTGAGCAGGCATTCTTGTTCATTTTCGTCATTATATAATCTGGTCCTTTTTTCGAACACATCTAGAACAAGAGATCCATTCCCTTTTTCTAGAACGTTTATTCGGTTTATCAATGCATTTCTTAAGTTGTACTTCTTTTGTTCATTGGTATAAACCCAATAATTATATAGGCTTTCGTGGCCTAGTTTTTCCATTGTGTACAAAGAAATTTTTCGTTCTATCATTTCTGAAAAAGTTGATAAACTAGGTGGATATGTAAAAGAAATTATTTGTTTTCCGTCACTTGGACACGTATAAAAAAAATATTGTGACATTTCAT